ACAAATGAATCATGTGCCAGGAACCAGATTTGAACTGGTGACACGAGGATTTTCAGTCCTCTGCTCTACCAGCTGAGCTATCCCGACCATTCTTGACGCATCAGCCTCATTTTAAGAGATTACTTGAGTCTATGTCAATGAAATAAAAAAAAAGACTTTGTAAGTTTCAGTAGTAGTAATGATATGTATTGTTAATCATTCATCTGAGAATTCCTTGCTCAAAGATAAGATGTTCATTTGTACGTTTATCATATAATATATAAAGAACATTGTATGTGAATCATATATATTCAATTACATATTCTAAACATATTCCACATATTCAAAGACTTGTGATTGTGATAAGAAAAAGAAAAATTCCGCTCAGATCCATTTGTGAAAGAATAGACTGAATAAGACACATAACGAATTGGAAAAGGGGCATATGATATAGGAGAAATAATTAAAGATTTAAACGGGACTTTTAGGGATAGAGGGACTTGAACCCTCACGATTTCTAAAGTCGACGGATTTTCCTCTTACGATAAATTTCATTGTTGTCGGTATTAACATGTAGAATGGGACTCTATCTTTATTCTCGTCCGATTAATCAGTTCTTCAAAAGATCCATCAGACTATGATGGCTTGAATGATTTGATCAATGAATATTCGATTCTTTCTTCAACTTGAAATAAATATTCAAAAATAGCGATTTGGAGTGTTCATTAATCAACTGAAATAGTATTTCAGTACATATACGCATATATATGTTTATCCTTGATCCTTTCCTTTCTCGAATTTCGATGGAAGGATTTCTTTCCTAACTCCTAACGCGAAAGAAAATGTCGTCAACTCCATTTGTTAGAATAGCTTCCATTGAGTCTCTGCACCTATCCTAGCCTTTTTTTATTCTCGCTTTCTGAACTCTTCTTTGTTTTCGAAAAACAGGATTTGGCTCAGGATTGCCCATTGTTAATTCCAGGGTTTCTCTGAATTTGAAAGTTCTCACTTGGTAGGTTTCCATACCAAGGCTCAATCCAATTAAGTCCGTAGCGTCTACCAATTTCGCCATATCCCCCCTTTTTTTTCTTTGAGATTAATATCTCATTAGGATGCTTTTTTCATTTTTATTATGAAAATTATGCCAGAACTGTTGAATTCATTAGATACCCATTCCTATATTGAAAAAAGTTTCCTTCTATTTTTTTTTTCTTTCAATCGGATACCTACTCTATTTGGTGCAATCAGAAATGATTCTATTATTTCTGTATTTACAATTCAATATACATAGATATATACCACATAGATATATTTATTTATATGCCCCTCCTTCTATCATTTTTTCATGCAATTTGCAATACTCGAACGGTCGATTCTTTTTTTTTTTTTGTCTTAGTTTTTACTTTTCCGAATGAAAATAATGGCTATAAAGAATCTTTCTATTAATTTCGAATTAGACATTATTCATTTAGTAATTCAACTTTTTTTTTTTGATTCTATCTAATGAATTAGGAATTCGATATTTTTATCGAATTCCTAATTACTTATTTACTTTGAAAATCAAAATTTTTAGAATTATAATGTATAAAGCTATACATTATACATATTGAATCTATTTAATCTTAATGGAAAAAAATATTGTAATACTTAATGTATAAGAATATTGTAATAGAAATTCCTGTTTACTGGAATCGAATTATTCATTATTTGAAATTCTAATAAAAGAAATTCAAATATCAATTCAAATTATTAGAATGGAAGATTTTCTATATAAATAATATGGAAATAGAAAAAAATTAGACTAAAAAAAAATTCTAATAAAATAGAATAATAATATAAATAGAATAATAATATAGATATATAATATCAAATATAAAAAATAGAAAATTTATATTAATTATTCGATTTTATTATATTTCTTTATTTCGTACTATACTAATTCACTATACTAATTAAGATGAAGATATATGTTTTATTGAGAAATTATATGAGAAATAGATAGAAATCCATTCTATTAACTATTAATTAATCGTTATCCACAAATTGTTATGTTCTTTATGTTATGTCCTAGACATATCAAATAAATATGAACTATTTGATATTCTATAATTCTTTTCTATACTCATATTAATTTAAATATGACATATTAATTATGTTCTGAATAGCTAATAATAAAGAGTTAATAAAAAAAATCCCAGTAGTTTATTTAATTCCTATGCATGCGCAATTTCTGTTATGTGAGCCCGCTTAGCTCAGAGGTTAGAGCATCGCATTTGTAATGCGATGGTCATCGGTTCGATTCCGATAGCCGGCTTTTCGCTATTTGTTTTTGATTTTTTATATAATATAATTTGGATATAATTGAGAATGTCTTTTTGAAATAGAAAAATATTGAAAAAGGCTTTTTTCTCCTTTCTTTTTCCAAGAGTCAACGATCTATTATGTTGTAGTAACTTCCAATTATGAATTATGAATAAATAAAATTGGGAGAGGGAGAGTTCGATCTCTGTAGAACAAATCA